AATGAATTGCCTGATAAAAGGATTACCTTGATAGGGTAAATCATGAAATTTAGTGTTTCATTCATTATATTTAATAGAATTAAACTATTACTAAAAGAATCAAAATCTTTTGTGCATCGTACACTAAAATATAAAAAGATAAGCTAATGAAGCTACTGGGTTCATACCCCACTTATAAAGGTTATAATCCTTTTCTTTTTAATCAAAAAAATTTCTAATAATATTTTTTTAATAATATTAATTTTTGGAACATTAGTAACAATTTCTTCTAATTCTTGATTAGGAGCATGAATAGGGTTAGAAATTAATTTATTATCATTTATCCCCCTAATAAATGATAATAAAAAAAATTTATTAACATCAGAAAGCTCATTAAAATATTTCTTAACTCAAGCATTTGCTTCATCAATTTTATTATTTGCAATTATTATACTAATATTTTTTTATAATAACAATATATATTTATATAATTCTTTTAATGAAATATTAATTTTATCTACCTTATTATTAAAAAGAGGGGCAGCCCCCTTCCATTTTTGATTTCCTGAAGTTATAGAGGGTTTATCTTGAATTAATGGGTTAATTTTAATAACATGACAAAAAATTGCCCCTTTAATATTAATTTCTTACAATTTTATATATAATTTTTTTATAATTACTATTATTTTATCTATATTAATCGGGTCTCTAGGAGGATTAAATCAAACTTCAATTCGAAAACTAATAGCATTCTCTTCAATTAATCACTTAGGTTGAATACTTTTAGCCATAATAAATAATGAAATATTATGAATAATTTATTTTTTACTATATTCTTTACTTTCTTTTTCTATTGTATTATTATTTAATAATTTTAAATTGTTTTATTTTAATCAAATTTTTAATATTTCAATAATAAATCCCATTATTAAATTATTCATTTTTTTAAATTTATTGTCTTTAGGGGGCCTTCCTCCATTTTTAGGATTTTTACCCAAATGATTAGTTATTCAAAATTTAGTAATAATAAATCAATTATTTATTTTAACTATTAGAGTTTGCTTAACTTTAATTACTTTATATTTTTATTTACGACTATCTTATAGAATTTTTATGCTAAATTACCAAAAAAATTCTTGACTATTAAAAAATAATTTTAATAATAAATTGTCTTATATTAGATTAAGTTTAAATTTCATTTCAATTAGTGGGTTAATAATAATATCATTAATTTATATTATTATATAAGAATTTAAGTTAATTAAACTAATAGCCTTCAAAGCTGAAAATATTTGTATTAATCTTTTAATTCTTAAGCTTTAATAAATTAAATTATTCCTTTAGAATTGCAGTCTAATATCATTATTGACTATAAAGCCTGATTAAAGAGATTAAATCCCATAAATAAATTTACAATTTATCGCCTAAACTTCAGCCATTTAATCGCGACAATGATTATTTTCAACAAATCATAAGGATATTGGAACATTATATTTTATTTTTGGAGCTTGAGCTGGAATAGTGGGAACTTCCCTAAGAATTTTAATTCGAGCTGAATTAGGACATCCAGGAGCTTTTATTGGTGATGATCAAATTTATAATGTAATTGTTACTGCTCATGCTTTTATTATAATTTTTTTTATAGTTATGCCAATTATAATTGGAGGATTTGGAAATTGATTAGTTCCTTTAATATTAGGTGCACCAGATATAGCATTCCCTCGAATAAACAATATAAGTTTTTGAATATTACCCCCATCTTTAACCCTACTTATTTCTAGAAGTATAGTAGAAAATGGGGCAGGAACAGGATGAACAGTGTATCCTCCTCTTTCTTCTGGAATTGCTCACGCAGGGGCTTCAGTAGATTTAGCGATTTTTTCTCTTCATTTAGCAGGAATTTCTTCAATTTTAGGGGCAGTAAATTTTATTACTACTGTAATTAATATACGATCTCCTGGTATTACTTTAGATCGAATACCTTTATTTGTTTGATCTGTAGTGATTACAGCTATTCTTTTATTACTTTCACTGCCTGTATTAGCAGGAGCTATTACTATGTTATTAACAGATCGAAATTTAAATACATCATTTTTCGATCCAGCAGGAGGGGGAGACCCTATTTTATATCAACATTTATTTTGATTTTTTGGTCATCCTGAAGTTTATATTTTAATTTTACCTGGATTCGGAATAATTTCTCACATTATTACTCAAGAAAGAGGAAAAAAGGAAACTTTTGGAAATTTAGGAATAATTTATGCTATATTAGCAATTGGTTTATTAGGATTTATTGTATGAGCTCATCATATATTTACAGTTGGAATAGACGTAGATACTCGAGCTTATTTTACATCTGCAACTATAATTATTGCGGTTCCTACTGGAATTAAAATTTTTAGATGATTAGCTACTCTTCATGGAACTCAATTAACTTATAGCCCTGCTATATTATGAGCTTTTGGGTTCGTATTTTTATTTACAGTTGGGGGGCTTACAGGAGTTGTATTAGCTAACTCTTCACTTGATATTGTCTTACACGACACATACTATGTCGTAGCCCATTTTCATTATGTTTTATCAATAGGAGCAGTATTTGCTATTATGGCAGGATTCGTTCATTGATACCCACTATTAACAGGACTAACAATAAACCCAACATGATTAAAAATTCAATTTTCTATTATATTTGTTGGAGTAAATTTAACATTCTTTCCACAACACTTTTTAGGTCTTGCTGGTATACCACGACGATACTCTGATTTTCCAGATAGTTATTTATCATGAAACATTGTATCTTCTTTAGGAAGAACTATCTCCTTATTCGCTATTTTATATTTTTTATTTATTATTTGAGAAAGTATAATTACTCAACGAACTCCTAGTTTTCCTATACAATTATCTTCTTCAATTGAATGATACCACACTCTTCCTCCTGCAGAACATACTTATGCAGAACTTCCTTTATTAACTAATAATTTCTAATATGGCAGATTAGTGCAATGAATTTAAGCTTCATATATAAAGATTTTATCTTTTATTAGAAAATGGCAACATGAGCAAATTTAGGTTTACAAGATAGATCATCCCCTTTAATAGAACAATTAAATTTTTTTCATGATCACACATTATTAATTTTAACAATAATTACAATTTTAGTTGGCTATATTATAGGAATATTGATATTTAATCAATTTACTAATCGTTATTTACTGCACGGACAAACAATTGAAATTATTTGAACTGTATTACCCGCAATTATTTTAATATTTATTGCATTCCCTTCATTACGTTTATTATATTTAATAGACGAAATTAACACCCCTTCAATTACTTTAAAATCAATTGGCCATCAATGATACTGAAGCTATGAATATTCAGATTTTTTAAACTTAGAATTCGATTCTTATATAGTACCTACTAACGAATTAGAAACAAATGGATTTCGATTATTAGACGTAGATAATCGAATTGTTTTACCTATAAATAACCAAATTCGAATTTTAGTTACTGCAACAGACGTCTTACATTCGTGAACTGTTCCTTCTTTAGGAGTAAAGGTTGATGCAACTCCAGGACGATTAAACCAAATTAATTTTTTAATCAACCGACCAGGATTATTCTTTGGACAATGCTCAGAAATTTGTGGGGCAAATCATAGTTTTATACCAATTGTAATTGAAAGAATTCCTATAAATTATTTTATTAAATGAATTACTTCTATAACTAATTCATTAGATGACTGAAAGCAAGTAATGATCTCTTAAATCATATAATAGTAAATTAGCACTTACTTCTAATGATATTAAAAAAAAATTAGTTTTATACAAAACCTTAGTATGTCAAACTAAAAAAATTAGTTTAATCTAATATTTTTTAATCCCACAAATAGCCCCAATTAATTGGTTAATTTTATTTTTTGTATTTTCAATTACATTAGTAATTTTTAATGTATTAAATTACTTTTGTTTCTTTTATACTCCAATAAAAACTTCTCATTCATTAAATATTAAAATAAATAAACTTAATTGAAAATGATAACTAATCTATTTTCTGTATTTGACCCTTCAACTTCTATTTTAAATTTATCCTTAAATTGATTAAGTACTTTTTTAGGGTTATTTTTAATTCCCATATCATATTGACTAATACCTAACCGATTTCAATTAATTTGAAATAATATTTTATTAACATTACATAAAGAATTTAAAACTTTATTAGGTCCTTCTGGACATAATGGAAGAACTTTAATATTTATTTCATTATTTAGATTAATTATATTCAATAATTTTTTAGGTTTATTCCCTTACATTTTTACAAGCACTAGTCATTTAACATTAACTTTAACATTAGCTTTCCCATTATGATTAAGCTTTATACTATATGGATGAATTAATCATACACAACACATGTTTGCTCATTTAGTTCCTCAAGGAACTCCCCCCGTTTTAATGCCTTTTATGGTTTGCATTGAAACAATTAGTAATGTTATTCGTCCTGGAACACTAGCAGTACGATTAACTGCTAATATAATTGCTGGACATTTATTATTAACTTTATTAGGAAATACTGGGCCAGTCACAACAAACTATATTATTTTATCAGTAATTTTAACTACACAAATTGCATTATTAGTATTAGAATCAGCAGTTGCAATCATTCAATCTTATGTATTCGCAGTATTAAGAACTCTTTATTCAAGAGAAGTAAATTAATGTCAACACACGCAAATCACCCCTTTCATTTAGTAGATTATAGCCCCTGACCTTTAACAGGGGCTATTGGAGCTATAACTACTGTTTCTGGATTAGTCCAATGATTTCATCAATATACTATAACATTATTTGTTCTAGGTAATATTATTACAATTTTAACTATATATCAATGATGACGAGATATTTCACGAGAAGGGACATTTCAAGGATTACATACCTTTCCAGTAACAATTGGTTTACGATGAGGAATAATTTTATTTATTGTCTCTGAAATTTTCTTTTTTATTTCATTTTTTTGAGCTTTTTTTCATAGCAGACTATCTCCAACAATTGAATTAGGAATAACTTGACCTCCAGTAGGAATTATAGCCTTTAATCCTTTTCAAATTCCTTTATTAAATACTGCTATTTTATTAGCCTCAGGAGTAACAGTAACTTGAGCACACCATGCATTAATAGAAAGAAACCACTCACAAGGAACCCAAGGATTATTTTTTACTATTGTTTTAGGAGTTTATTTTACTATTCTTCAAGCTTACGAATATATTGAAGCTCCTTTTACTATTGCTGATGCAGTATATGGGTCAACTTTTTATATAGCAACAGGATTTCATGGATTACATGTTTTAATTGGAACAACATTTTTATTAATTTGTTTTTTACGTCACATTAATTATCACTTTTCAAAAAATCATCATTTTGGGTTTGAAGCAGCTGCTTGATACTGACATTTTGTAGATGTTGTATGATTATTTTTATATATTACTATTTATTGATGAGGTAGATATTTATAAAGTATATTAATGTATATGTGACTTCCAATCACAAGGACTAAATAATTTTAGTATAAATAATATTAATACTATCTATAATAACAATAATTATTTTTATTATTACAATTGTCGTAATAATATTAGCAACCTTATTATCAAAAAAAACTTTATTAGATCGAGAGAAATGCTCTCCTTTTGAGTGCGGATTTGACCCAATAAATTCTTCTCGTTTACCTTTTTCACTACGATTTTTTTTAATTGCAATTATTTTTTTAATTTTTGATGTTGAAATTGCTTTATTGTTACCTATAATTTTAATTATTAAATCTTCAAATTTAATAAATTGATCTATTACAAGATTATTTTTTATTTTTATTTTATTAATTGGATTATATCACGAATGAAATCAAGGAGCTTTAGAATGAAATGAATAAATATGAAGCGATAAATTGCAATTAGTTTCGGCCTAATCTTAGGTGAAATTCACCCATATTTTAGGGTAATAGTTAACTATAACATTTAATTTGCATTTAAAAAGTATTGAATTTTCAATTTACCTTATTAATTGAAACCAAAAAGAGGTATATCACTGTTAATGATAAAATTGAATTTTAAAATTCCAATTAAAGAAATATAAATGGAATTAAACCATTAAAGATAAAAGTTAGCAGCTTTTTCTTGATCATCATATTTCATTTATATAGTTTAAAAAAAAAACATTACATTTTCAATGTAAAAATAAAAATTTATTTTTTATAAATATTTAAAGATTAAATTAATCTCCCTAACATCTTCAGTGTCATGCTCTAAATATAAGCTATTTAAATTAATTTACTATTACAACCAATATTAATAAAATAATAAATCATAATATATAACTTAATAAATAAATTTTTAAATTGTTTTTTTGAAATTCTTGTAAATATAAAGAATAACTCTTTAATTGAATATAAATTATTTGACTCCCAAAAAATTCTCTTCAACCCTGATCAAATCTTTTATATGAATATAATCCTAATTTTAATGGAAAATCAATAACACCTAATGTAGAAACTACTGGTATAAATCATATACTGCCTACAAAATTAGTAAAATTATAAAAATATAAAGCCTTATTAATAAAAAATAATCCCACATTTCTTAACAAATAACCAATAAACCCTCCTGTTAAACAAACAAATAAAGTTAATATTTTTATCTTTAAAGGCAAACAAATTATTGAGGGGTTTAAAAATATTAATCATCTTAATATACTCCCCCCAATTACAGCTATAACTGTTAAAAAACAAATTCTAAATAATATAGTTCAACCAGAATCATTTAAAGGATGTAAACTACTTCTATTAAAATCCCCTGTTATTGAATAAAAACATAATCGAAAAGAATAACACACAGTTAAACCTGTACTAAAAAAAAAAAGAAAAAAAACAAAAATATTAACATAAGATAATATTACTATTTCTAAAATCAAATCCTTAGAATAAAACCCCGCCAAAAAAGGCATTCCACATAAAGCTAAATTAGCCACATTAAAACAACTACAAGTTAATGGCATGCTTATTCTTAAGCTTCCCATTATCCGAATATCTTGAGAATTTTTTATATTATGAATAATTGAACCAGCGCATATAAACAATAAAGCCTTAAACAAAGCATGAGTTAATAAATGAAAAAATGCTAATTTATAAAATCCTATTGATAAAATTCTTATTATTAAACCAAGTTGACTTAAAGTAGAAAGCGCAATAATTTTTTTTAAATCAAATTCAAAATTAGCTCCTAGTCCTGCCATAAATATAGTTAACCCTGAAATTAATAACAAAAATTGACTTATTCATCAATTTATTAATAAGTCATTAAATCGAATTAATAAATAAACACCGGCAGTTACCAATGTAGAAGAGTGTACTAAAGCAGAGACAGGGGTGGGAGCGGCCATAGCCGCAGGTAATCAAGAAGAAAAAGGAATTTGAGCTCTTTTTGTTATAGCAGCAAGTATAACTAATGCTCCAATAATTATTATTTCAAAATTATTTTTTATTATATCTAAATAAAAAATATAATTTCATCTTCCATAGTTTAATATTCAAGCAATAGCTAACAACAAAGCTACATCTCCAATTCGATTTGATAATGCAGTTAATATCCCTGCATTATATGACTTTACATTTTGAAAATAAATTACTAAACAATAAGAAACTAACCCTAATCCATCTCACCCTAATAAAATTCTAATTAAATTTGGACTAATAATTAATATTATTATAGATATAACAAATATTAAAACCAATAAAATGAACCGATTAATATTATAATCTTCTTCTATATACTGATTACTATAAAAAATGACTAACGAAGAAATTAATAAAACAAAAGATATAAACATTAAACTCATTCAATCAAATAAAAATGTTATAACAATTGATATAGATTGTAAGGATAATACTTCTCATTCAATAAAATAGACTAAATCGTTTAATAAAAATTTTAATCTAATTAAAAATAAACTTCTTCTAATAAAAATTAAAAAATAAAATCTAATTTTACAATAATTAATTAATAAATTCACGATCTAAAATGAAAAATCATATCATTGACACCACAAATCAATATTTTTAGTTAAACTATTTAAATAAATTCATAATATGCAGAATCCACTTTTTAAAATTAATAAATTTAAAGGTAATCAATGTAATATTAATAATAAAAATTCTCGCAATCTTCCTCCAGAAAAAAAATAAATTCCTGAATAAATTTTTCCATGTTGACTATAAGCAAATAAATATAATGAATAGGCCGCACTAAAAAAAGATAAGAAAGATAGTATAATTATAGAAACTCAAGATCAAGAAACAATTCTATTTAATAAAGAAATTTCTCCTAATAAATTTAAAGTAGGAGGAGCAGCCATATTACCAGAACATAATAAAAACCACCATAAACTTAAAGAAGGCATAAAATTTAATAACCCCTTATTAATTAATAAGCTTCGACTTCCTATTCGCTCATAAGAAATATTAGCTAAACAGAATAATCCAGACGAACATAACCCATGAGCAATTATTAAAGCATACGACCCAGTTAATCCTCAATAAGATATTGTTAATAACCCACTTAATACAATCCCCATATGAGCAACTGAAGAATAAGCAATTAATGCCTTTAAATCCGTTTGACGTAAACACACTAATCTAATTAAGACTCCTCCAACTAAACTAATTCTAATTCATCAATAATTATATTTTATTCCTGAAATTTGTAATAAAGAAAATATTCGTAATAAACCATACCCTCCTAATTTTAATAAAATCCCCGCTAAAATTATTGATCCTGAAACAGGAGCTTCAACATGAGCCTTAGGTAACCATAGATGTACTAAAAATATAGGTATTTTAACTAAAAAAGCAAAAACTAAAGATAAATATAATAAATTTATATTTATAAAAAAACAATTTGATAATAAAATAAAAGATAAAGTATTTATAAAATTTAAAATATAAAAAATACCAATTAATAATGGCAAAGAAGCTAATAGTGTATAAAATAATAAATAAATTCCAGCTTGTAAACGCTCAGGTTGATACCCTCACCCCAAAATTAAAAATAAAGTAGGAATTAAACTAGCTTCAAAAAATAAATAAAATATAAACACACTTATAGAACTAAAAGTTAAAACTAACATCAATAATAAAAATAAAATTATAAAAATAAATAATGATTTATAATTATTTAATAAATAAACCTTTTCTCTTGCTATTAATATCAACCCACAAATTCAAAAACTCAATAAAATTAACCCATAAGAAATTATATCTAATCCAAAATAATAAGAAATATAATTAAAATAATTTAAAGAACTTAAATTAATTATAAAAATAAAAGTCAATAAAAAAATTAAATTTTGAACCATTCAATAAAAATTTTTTAAAAAAGAAAAGAAAAATATAAATACTAATACAAAAATAAACTTTAACATTGTAAAATAGAAAAACTTTGAAAATAATCATTACCATGAGTTCGAATTATTGAAACTAAAATAGATAGCCCCAACACTCCTTCACAAACACAAAAGGTTAAAAAAAACATTCTAAAATAAGTTTCATACCCTATAAAATTTAAATAAAAAAATAAAAAAATAAATAATCTTAATACTATATATTCTAATCTTAATAAAGTAGATAATAAATGTTTTCGATTAGAAACAAATACCATACAACCAAATAAAAATATAATTATAGATAAATAAAATATTAAAAATATATTTGCCATTAATAATAGTTTAAATAGTTTAATAAAAACATCAGTCTTGTAAACTGAAAATAAAAATTATTTTTTTTTTAAACTTCAAGAAAAAAGAAACTTCTTTTTCATTAACTCCCAAAGTTAATATTTTAAATAAACTATTTCTTGAGATTACAAAATTAATTATCGCAATAACTTGTTTAATTATAAGATTCATTTTTATACAAATAAAACATCCTTTATCAATAGGATTAATACTATTAATTCAAACTTTTTTAACCTGTTTAATTACAGGAATTTATGTAGAATCTTTTTGATTTTCATACATATTATTTTTAATTTTCTTAGGGGGTATATTAATTTTATTTATTTATGTCACGTCTTTATCATCAAATGAAATATTTACTATATCATTTAAATTAAGATTATTTAGAACATTTTTAATAATAATAATAATTATGGTTTTTATTTTATTAGACAAAAGACTAGTAGAACAATTTATTATAAATATAGAAATAAAAAGATTATCTTTAAATATTAATTTAATTAATGAAAATATTTTATCTTTAAATAAAATATATAATTTTCCTACTAACCTAATTACATTATTATTAATCAATTATTTATTTTTAACATTATTAGTAACTGTAAAAATTACAAAAAAATTTTATGGACCCTTACGCCCAATAAATTAATGTTTAAACCAATCCGAAAAACACACCCCCTAATTAGAATTGCTAATAACGCATTAGTAGATTTACCGGCTCCCTCTAATATTTCAGCATGATGAAACTTTGGATCTTTGCTAGGATTATGCTTAATATTACAAATTTTAACTGGATTATTTTTAGCTATACATTACGCCGCTGATATTGAAACAGCCTTTAATAGAGTAAATCATATTTGTCGAGATGTAAATAATGGTTGATTTTTACGAATTTGTCATGCTAATGGTGCTTCTTTTTTTTTCGCATGTTTATTTATTCATGTAGGACGAGGAGTTTATTATGAATCATATTTATATCACATAACTTGAAACACTGGAGTTATTATTTTATTTTTAACTATAGCAACAGGATTTTTAGGATACGTTTTACCATGAGGACAAATATCATTTTGAGGAGCAACAGTAATTACTAATCTTTTATCAGCTGTTCCATATTTAGGAATAGACCTTGTTCAATGAATTTGAGGAGGGTTTGCTGTTGATAACGCCACTTTAACACGATTTTTTACCTTTCATTTTATCTTTCCTTTTATTATTTTAGCATTAATAATGATTCATTTATTATTTTTACATCAAACAGGATCTAATAACCCCCTAGGATTAAATAGTAATGTAGATAAAATTCCTTTTCACCCATATTTTATTTATAAGGACATTTTTGGATTTATTGTATTTTTATGAATTCTTATTGCTTTCATTTGAAAATTTAATTATTTATTAATAGACCCCGAAAATTTTATTCCTGCAAATCCTTTAGTGACTCCAGTTCACATTCAACCTGAATGATATTTTTTATTTGCATATGCAATTCTACGGTCCATCCCAAACAAATTAGGAGGAGTAATTGCTTTAGTTCTATCTATTGCTATTTTATTAATTTTACCTTTTACACACATAAGAAAATTCCGAGGATTACAATTTTATCCTTTAAATCAAATCTTATTTTGAAATATAGTAATCGTAGCCTCCCTTTTAACTTGAATTGGAGCTCGACCAGTAGAAGACCCTTATGTTTTAACAGGACAAATTTTAACAGTATTATATTTTTCATACTTTATTATTAACCCAATATTAGCTAAATTTTGAGATAAATTATTAAATTAATTAATAAGCTTTTATAGCATATGTCTTGAAAACATAAGAAAGAAGTAAAGTCTTCTATTAATTTATACTAAAATTTATTCATTAAAATAATAAAGAAATAAAAAAAATCTTTAATCCCACAAAAAAAAATAAATAATTTAAAGATAAAGGTAAAAATCTTTTTCAAGCCAAATATATTAATTTATCATACCGAAACCGAGGTAAAGTACCCCGAACTCAAATAAAAATAAATGAAATAAAAGATAACTTAAAAAAAAATATTAAACTATAAATATCACTACCCAAAAAAATTACTACAAATAACATACTTATAAATAAAATTCTTGAATACTCAGCTAAAAAAATTAAAGCAAACCCTCCTCTTCTATATTCTACGTTAAACCCTGACACTAATTCTGATTCTCCTTCAGCAAAATCAAAAGGCGTTCGATTTGTTTCAGCTAAACAAGAAGCTAATCAAACTAACCCTAACGGAAAACAAAATACAATAAATCACACATAATCTTGATAAACATAAAAATTTATAAAATTATAATTACCAATTAAAAAAATAAATCTTAATAAAATTAAAGCCAAACTTACTTCATAAGAAATAGTCTGTGCCACTGCACGTAATCCTCCTAATAAAGCATAATTAGAATTAGAAGATCATCCAGCAATTATAACGGTATAAACCCCCAAACTTGTACAACATAAAAAAAATAATACTCCTAAATTAAACGAATATAATTTAATTAAATAAGGAATACATATTCAAATTAATAAAGATAAAAATAATGAAAAAACAGGAGAAAAATAATAAGAAATATAATTAGATAATAATGGATACGTTTGTTCCTTAGTAAATAATTTTACAGCATCACTAAAAGGTTGTAATAACCCATTAAATCCTACTTTATTAGGACCCTTACGAATTTGAATATACCCTAAAACCTTACGTTCTAATAAAGTTAAAAAAGCAACACCTACTATAACACAAATAACTAATAATAATCTTCCAATTAACGGTAATAAATTATCAAAAATAAACAATACTATTTATAATTAAAAATTATATTTATAAATTCTAAATTTATTGCACTAATCTGCCAAAATAGTAAATTATTTTAATAATTTTCATTTAAATAAAATTATATTTTTTATATTAGGTCCTTTCGTACTACAATATAATAATTAATTAAAGATAGAAACCAACCTGGCTTACACCGGTTTGAACTCAGATCATGTAAGAATTCAAAGGTCGAACAGACCTAAACTTTAAACTTCTACACCTAAAAATAACTCTTAATCCAACATCGAGGTCGCAATCTTTTTTATCGATATGAACTCTCTAAAAAAATTACGCTGTTATCCCTAAGGTAACTTAAATTTTTAATCCATAAAACAGGATCTTTAATTCATATATAAATGTAAATAATTAATAAAAGTTAATTTAATTTTAATACCACCCCAGTAAAATTTTATTTAAAATATAATTTTTAAAATTCTTTATAAATTATAATTTATAAAAATAAAGATCTATAGGGTCTTCTCGTCTTTTAATTATATTTTAACTTTTTAATTAAAAAATAAAGTTCTATAAAAATTTTAAAAAAACAGTATATATCTCATTCAACCATTCATACCAGCCTTCAATTAAAAGACTATTGATTATGCTACCTTCGCACGGTCAAAATACCGCGGCCCTTTAAAATTCAGTGGGCAGGCTAGACTTTAAATAAAATACAAAAAGACATGTTTTTGATAAACAGGTGAATATATTTAATTTGCCGAATTCTTCATTAAAACCTAACAATTAAACTACATTATATAAATAAATATACTAATTTTATCATAATTACTAAAATTTTTTAATTAAATTTTAAATTTTAATAAAAAATTTAATTTAAAATAAATAATTTTCTATAAAAAATAAATTATAACAAATTTATTAATAATAGCTATTTTTAAGCTTATATTTATTTAAAAAATTATAAAAATATAAAAATTTATTTTAAAGCTCATCCCTTAAAATATTATTTTATTTATTTATTATTTTAATAAATTAAAACAATAAAATAAATAAACTAAATTAAATTTATTTCTTAAAAAACTAGATATATTTTAAAACGATTAACATTTCATTTCTAATTATATATTTAAAATATTTATTCAACAATAACTTTTATATATAATTAAATCTTTAAAATTCGAGAAAAATTAATATAATAATTATTTAATTAATAAACCCTGATACACAAGGTACAATAAATAAAATTTTCTTTTAAAATAAAAATTTTTCAAATTATTTCAATATTCTTTTAAAATACTAATACACTATAATTAAAATTATTTTTTCATTATAAATTACTAAAACATTTAAAATTAAAATTATTTTTATTACTAAATAATATAAAAAAAAAAAATTAATAAATAATTATTATCAATTTAAATTGATTTGCACAAATTTCTTTTCAATGTAAATGAAATACTTTACTAATTAAGCTTTAAATTGTCATTCTAGATACACTTTCCAGTACATCTACTATGTTACGACTTATCTCATTTTAAAAATGAGAGCGACGGGCGATGTGTGCATGTTTTAGAGCTATAATCATATAAATAATCTTTTTTATATTACTATTAAATCCACCTTCAAAATTTTATTTCAAAAATTTATCCATATAAATAAATTTATTGTAATCCATTTCTACTTAACTATAAACTGCACCTTGACCTGACATATTATTTAATAAAATATTTAGAAAATTATTAATCTTATAATATATTCTGATGACGACGATATACAAATTGAAAACAAAATTAAGTAAGGTCCAACGTGGATTATCAATTACAGAACAGATTCCTCTAAATAGACTAAAACACCGCCAAATTCTTTAAATTTTAAGAATATAACTAATACTACTTAAGTATTTACTATATTTAATTTTAATAATAGGGTATCTAATCCTAGTTTATAATAAAATTTTTATAGCTTAAATTAATCTTAAATTAATTATAAATAAATTTAAAAATTTCACCTAATAAATTCATAAATAAATTAAATAAAAAAAATATTTAACTAATACTAAAAATTTTTATTTGCATCATTTGTATAACCGCAGTAGCTGGCACAAATTTTACCAATACTATATATTATTACTAATTCAAAATTTCTTTTATAATTAATATTAATTACTGCGAATAAATAAAAAATTTTTAATTTTTAAAATTAAAAATATTTCATACAAAAATTTACATGTAAAATAAAATAATAATAAAATATTTAACTAGAATAAAATAATATTATAATTAAAATATAAACATAACTTTTATTAAATAAATTTTATTTATAATTTTAATTAACTTTCTAATATAATTTTATATTAATTATTTAATTATTAATATAATAAATTATTATAGTACAATCCTCTTAATTTAATTCCCCTATTTTTTTTTTTTTTNNATATTCAAAAATTTAAAATTTATAGATTTTATTTATTTATTAAAATAATTCATTATATATATATTTATAAAATTATTTTTTAACTATTATTTTATAAATAATAATTTATTTTTGCTATATATATATGTATGTATATATAATATATTTATATAAATGTATATATTTATTTAAATTTATTATTAATTAATAAATCTCTTTTTTTTTCATATATAGGACTATTTGGCCTATAATTTATACCACCCATTTAATATAAATCTATTATATAATAAATGATTATATATATATATAAATTATTTATATAATATAAAATTAAATTTGTTCCGTTATTTTAAATTTTTATATTAAATAATTAATTTTAAAAAATTTTAAAATAACA